TATGTTTACGGAAGCAATAACGGTAAATGCACCAGAATTCTTGGAGAATATTCAAATACCCCAAAGAGCCAGCTATATTAGGGTAATTATGTTAGAATTGAGCCGTATAGCTTCTCACTTGTTATGGCTTGGACCTTTTATGGCGGATCTCGGCGCACAGACTCCTTTTTTTTATATTTTTAGAGAGAGAGAATTAATATATGATCTATTTGAAGCTGCTACAGGTATGCGAATGATGCATAATTACTTTCGGATCGGAGGAGTAGCCGCCGATCTACCTTATGGATGGATCGATAAATGTTTAGATTTTTGTGATTATTTTTTACAAGGAGTTGTTGAATATCAACAACTTATTACACAGAATCCCATTTTTTTAGAACGAGTTGAAGGAGTCGGTTTTATTAGCGGAGAAGAAGCTGTAAATTGGGGCTTATCGGGACCGATGTTACGAGCTTCTGGAATACAATGGGATCTTCGTAAAGTGGATCCTTATGAGTCTTACAATCAATTGGATTGGAAAGTCCAATGGCAAAAAGAAGGAGATTCATTAGCTCGCTATTTAGTACGAATAGGTGAAATGAGGGAATCCGTCAAAATTATTCAACAAGCAGTAGAGAAAATTCCAGGAGGACCTTATGAGAATTTAGAAGTCCGGCGCTTTAAGAAAGCAAAGAATTCCGAATGGAATGATTTTGAATATCGATTTCTTGGTAAAAAACCTTCGCCTAATTTTGAATTATCAAAGCAAGAACTTTATGTAAGAGTAGAAGCTCCAAAAGGTGAATTAGGAATTTATCTAGTAGGAGATGATAGTCTTTTCCCTTGGAGATGGAAAATTCGTCCACCCGGTTTTATTAATTTGCAAATTCTTCCTCAGCTAGTTAAAAAAATGAAATTGGCTGATATCATGACGATATTAGGTAGTATAGATATCATTATGGGGGAAGTTGATCGTTGAAATGATAATAGATAGGGTGGAGGTAGAAGCTATCAATTCTTTTTCAAAATTGGAATTATTAAAAGAAGTCTATGGACTGATATGGATTCTACCCATTTTGACGCTGTTACTGGGAATCACTATAGAAGTACTTGTAATTGTGTGGTTAGAAAGAGAAATATCCGCATCGATACAACAACGTATTGGTCCTGAATATGCGGGCCCCCTGGGACTGCTTCAAGCTATAGCGGATGGAGCTAAGCTACTTTTTAAAGAGGATATCTTGCCATCCCGAGGAGATATTCCTTTATTTAGCATTGGCCCTTCTATAGCAGTCATATCAATTTTATTAAGTTTTTTAGTTATTCCTTTGGGATATCGTTTTGTTTTAGTGGATCTTAGTATTGGTGTTTTTTTATGGATTGCCATTTCAAGTATTGCTCCTATTGGTCTTCTTATGGCAGGATATAGCTCAAATAATAAATATTCTTTTTCAGGAGGTCTACGAGCTGCTGCTCAATCTATTAGTTATGAAATACCATTAACTTTTTGTGTGCTAGCAATATCTCTACGTGTGATTCGTTAAAATAGGATCTTTTTCCTCTAAAACCCATTGAATATTTATCTTCCTTTTCTTATTCTATATTCGGGTTAGTAAGTTAAACTAGATAGCTATATGAGTGAAACAAAACAGCTTATTAATTTGTAGTAAAAAAAATCTCATTTCCTACGTACAAGAAAAAGTTGAAGTAAACATAAGTAGTGTAAACTCTTTACCCCCAGGGTTGAGATTTTTTGATTAGTCATCATATCTTGAAGCGGGCAAAAATAAAGGATTCGCGATATGGAATTCCATTACTAGAATATTCTTAATTATTACTAGAACTTATAATCATAAGGGAATCCATCAAAAACTTATAATCATAAGGGAATCCATCAAAAGTTAGTGAGGGATTAGGAACACTAAAGTACATAAAGGATTAGTACCGAGGAAATCTAAAGCATTAGAGATTATTCCTCACAAAAGGAATCATAATAAGAACTTGAAATTGGTAGAAATGATCAAGTAGTACTTTCTTCGGATTCCGGTCTAGAGTATCTTCCCCATTCACTTGTTAAGTAAATGGCTATCAAGAACGAATTAACCCTTTATTATTTTTTCTTTTTAAATACCCCCGGGAAAGAAGGATAGGACAAAAGATATGGAATGCAATACAAAAAAAGATCCTTATTTATTCTTTCCTTTGTCTATCCATATTCATACGGAATTCTTCATTAACTAACACCCAACCCTTTTCATTTATTAATTGCTATAACGAGTGTTTTATTCCAAGATTAAGTTATTACTGAACAAAGAAAAAGTATCATTATATTATAAAGGATGAGATCAATTCAGAAGCATTTTTTATTATTTTAGCAGACGGAATTCCTTTGGTCTAATTTAGGACTTTCCAATCGATTTTATCTTACCTAATCTTCTACGCTCAGGGAGATAATATCGAAATGAACCAGTACTTTTTTTTCTGATCATAAAGGAGCCGTATGAAACTAAGGTTTCATGTACGGTTTTGGAATAGCGATGGGAACTGTGATGTTATCGTCGACTATGATTATCCAACAGTTCAAGTACAGTTGATATAGTTGAAGCACAGTCAAAATATGGTTTTTTTGGATGGAATCTTTGGCGTCAGCCTATAGGTTTTCTGGTTTTTCTAATTTCTTCTTTGGCAGAATGTGAAAGATTACCCTTTGATTTACCAGAAGCGGAGGAAGAATTAGTGGCAGGTTATCAAACCGAATATTCCGGTATCAAATATGGTTTATTTTATCTTGTTTCTTACCTAAATTTATTAGTTTCCTCTTTATTTGTAACAGTTCTCTACTTAGGCGGGTGGAATTTATCTATTCCCTATATATCCTTTTTTGAATTTTTCCAAATGAATAAAATGGTTGGAATTTTAGAAATGACAATGGGTATACTTATTACATTAACAAAAGCTTATTTATTTCTCTTCATTTCTATCACAGTAAGATGGACTTTACCCAGGATGAGAATGGATCAGTTATTAAATCTTGGATGGAAATTTCTTTTACCTATTTCCCTAGGCAATCTCTTATTAACAACTTCTTCCCAACTTGTTTCACTATAAAATAAGATAATACAATAACAGTAAGAATATTTTCAACACAAAAGTTCTCTCAAACAAGAGAAAGAAACATACCTTTTTCATAGATATTTAGAATATGTTCCCTATGGTAACTGGGTTCATGAGTTATGGTCAACAAACAATACGCGCTGCAAGGTACATTGGTCAAAGTTTCGTAATTACCTTATCCCACACAAATCGTTTACCTATAACGATTCACTACCCTTATGAAAAATCAATTACATCGGAGCGTTTCCGAGGTCGAATCCACTTTGAATTCGATAAATGTATTGCTTGTGAAGTATGTGTTCGCGTATGCCCTATAGATCTACCCCTTGTGGATTGGAGATTTGAAAAGAATATTAAAAGAAAACAATTGCTTAATTATAGTATTGATTTCGGAGTTTGTATATTTTGTGGTAATTGTGTTGAGTACTGTCCGACAAACTGTTTATCAATGACTGAAGAATATGAACTTTCTACTTATGATCGTCATGAATTGAATTACAATCAAATTGCTTTGAGTCGGTTACCAATTTCCATAATGGGAGATTACACAATTCAAACAATTAGGAATTCGACTCAAAGTAAAATAGATGAAAAAAAATCTTGGAATTCAAGAACGATTACTGATTACTAGAATTTTTTCTTTTTTGTTAGAAAAGTCCAAGAGTTCCTTACTAACTAGAAAGAAAAATGAATACCTACTCTGTGTAATTTCTAACTAGAGAACTTATATACAATATACAAAAAAAATATCCTTATCCTTTTTTCTTCCTTGAATCTTTTAGTTTTTGTCAGTTCATGAAAAATTTTATACTATTAATTTCTTCTTATCGATAATGGATTTACCTGGACCAATACATGAAATTCTTGTGCTATTTGGGGGATTTGTTCTTCTACTAGGAGGTCTAGGGGTGGTATTACTTACCAACCCAATTTATTCTGCCTTTTCGCTGGGATTAGTTCTTGTTTGTATATCCTTATTCTATTTTTTATTGAATTCCTACTTTGTAGCTGTGGCACAACTTCTTATTTATGTGGGAGCGATAAATGTCTTGATCATATTTGCCGTAATGTTCGTAAATGGCTCAGAATGGTCTAAAGATAAAAATTTTTGGACTATTGGAGATGGATTCACTTCACTCGTTTGTATAACTATTCCTTTTTCACTAATGATTACTATCCCAGATACGTCATGGTATGGAATTCTTTGGACTACAAGATCAAATCAAATAGTAGAACAGGGTCTCATAAGTAACGTTCAACAAATTGGGATTCATTTAGCAACCGATTTTTATCTTCCGTTTGAACTCATTTCCATAATTCTTCTAGTTTCTTTAATAGGTGCAATTACTATGGCTCGTCAATAAGAAATACTTAGAATGAGTCAAAATTCTTAGAATTGCAAATCTAAAATAAATGACTAAAGAATCACAATTTTGATTTAGTAAAACCCATCTACTGCCAACAAATACCTTCTTTTTTCTTTTGTTGTGTAATTGTTCTATTCTAATTAATTGAATCGGTTCAATTCTTGTCCTCTCTTGTCCTCATATTGAAATGAATCGACATTGATAAGGAGTTAGTCAATGATGTTTGAGCATGTACTTTTTTTGAGTGTGTATTTATTTTCGATTGGTATCTATGGATTGATTACAAGCCGAAACATGGTTAGAGCTCTAATATGTCTTGAACTTATACTGAATTCAATTAATCTAAATCTCGTAACATTTTCTGATCTATTTGACAGTCGCCAATTAAAAGGAGACATTTTTGCAATTTTTGTTATAGCCCTTGCGGCTGCTGAAGCAGCCATTGGACTATCCATTCTTTCTTCCATCCATCGTAACAGGAAGTCCACTCGTATCAATCAATCTAATTTTTTGAATAATTAAACATGGAATCCTCTAAACAAAAGGGCAAATAATAATAATATGGAATATTCAGATGAATAGAAATCAAATACTATTTGATTATTATTATTTAAGAATATCCATTTTTTGAGTAGGTTATTGCATAGTATTCCTTTTTACTTATTAAATTTTTGCAATTCATTGATATTGCAATTTGAATATTGCAATAATTTATATTGAAAAGACCATAACCAATTTTTTGGCTAATTCGAATTCGTATGTATAATTCGTATAATTAAGATTGTTAAAGCCTAAAATTCAAGTCTCTTGGCTCTTTTCACGCTTTCTAACAAACGAAACGGATTAAGAAATATATTGCATATTATTTGTTGAAGTTTGGATAAACCATTGCTTCGTCTGGTGTCTACAATACATATGATTAATATAGTACTAATTTCATTCTTACCAGATCGAAAATTTTTATGTTGAAAAGGAAAATTTATAGATCCAATGTCACATTCCGTAAAAATTTATGATACATGTATAGGATGCACTCAATGTGTACGAGCTTGTCCAACAGATGTATTAGAAATGATACCCTGGGATGGGTGTAAAGCTAAGCAAATTGCTTCCGCGCCGAGAACCGAAGATTGTGTGGGTTGTAAGAGATGCGAATCTGCCTGCCCAACAGATTTTTTAAGTGTACGCGTTTATTTAGGGCCTGAAACAACCCGCAGCATGGCTCTATCTTATTGATACGTTACAAAAAACTCCACTTGAATCGTCTGATTCCTCTTTACCGAAGAAACCTGTGCTCGAAATAATCGAGCACGGGCTTTTCTGGTCAAAACGTATCTTGTCTTTATCACTTTATCATGAGTTATTTTCCTTGGTTAACAATACTTGTTGTTTTGCCGATATTTGCAGGTTCATTAATTTTCTTTTTGCCTCATAGGGGAAACAAAATCGTTAGGTGGTATACTATATCGATTTGTTTATTAGAATTCCTTCTAATGACTTATGCATTCTGTTATCATTTCCAATTGGAGGATCCCTTAACCCAATTAATAGAGGATTCTAAATGGATAGATGCCTTCGATTTTCACTGGAGATTGGGAATCGATGGACTTTCATTAGGATCTATTTTATTGACAGGATTTATGACTACTTTAGCTACTTTAGCAGCTTGGCCAGTTACCCGGAATTCCCGATTATTCTATTTCCTGATGCTAGCAATGTATAGTGGTCAAATAGGATTATTTTCTTCGCGAGACCTTTTACTTTTTTTTATCATGTGGGAGTTAGAATTAATTCCTGTTTACTTACTTTTATCCATGTGGGGGGGGAAGAGGCGTTTGTATTCAGCTACAAAGTTTATTTTGTATACTGCAGGCGGTTCCATTTTCTTCTTGGTCGGAGTTCTAGGTATGGGTTTATATGGTTCCAACGAACCAAGATTAGATATGGAAAGGTTAATTAATCAATCATACCCTGCAACATTGGAAATACTATTATATTTTGGCTTCCTTATTGCTTATGCTGTCAAATTGCCGATTATACCCCTACATACGTGGTTACCAGATACCCATGGGGAAGCGCATTACAGTACATGTATGCTTTTAGCGGGAATCCTATTAAAGATGGGAGCATACGGATTGATTCGGATCAATATGGAATTGTTACCTCATGCTCATTATCTATTTTCCCCTTGGTTAGTAATAATAGGAGCGATGCAAATAATCTATGCAGCTTCAACTTCTCTTGGTCAACGAAATTTCAAAAAAAGAATAGCTTACTCCTCTGTATCTCACATGGGTTTCATAATTATAGGAATTGGTTCCATAACCAACATTGGGCTCAATGGAGCTATTTTACAAATATTATCCCATGGATTTATTGGTGCTACACTTTTTTTCTTAGCGGGAACGGCTTGTGATAGAATGCGCCTTGTTTATCTCGAAGAACTGGGGGGAATATCTATCCCAATGCCGAAAATTTTTACCATGTTTAGTAGCTTTTCAATGGCTTCTCTTGCTTTACCAGGAATGAGCGGTTTTGTTGCAGAATTAGTAGTATTTTTTGGACTAATTACTAGTCCAAAATTTCTGTTAATGCCAAAAATGTTAATTACTTTTGTAATGGCAATTGGAATGATATTAACTCCTATTTTTTTATTATCTATGTTACGACAAATGTTCTATGGATACAAGCTATTTCATGTTCCAAACGCAAATTTTGTGGATTCTGGACCACGGGAACTCTTTCTTTTAATCTGTATCTTCCTACCAGTAATAGGAATTGGTATTTATCCAGATTTTGTTCTCTCGCTATCCGTTGACAGGGTAGAGGCTCTCTTATCCAATTATTATCTGAAATAGGAGAATTTTATTTTCTTTTACTAGTCCGCTCTGTATTCCATAGTGGAAAAACCAAAAAATTCAGAAAAAGTAAAAAAGTATAATTAGATTTATCTCGAATTTTTGAGAACCCTTTGAGAAGGCGTTCAAGGGGTTCTCAAATCAAACAAAAAAGGCAAAAACTTCCATTTCATAAAGGTTTTATGTTATATAATCATTTAGATGGTAATGTAAATGAACCATAACTATGTAAACCTATTCCTAATAGATTGATACCAAAATAGCAGATCCAAATTATAAGAAATCCTATGGAAGCTACAAATGCGGAATTCGTACCCTTCCAATTTGGATTTGTTCTACTATGTAAATAAATTGCGAATATGGTCCAAGTAATAAATGCCCAAGTTTCCTTAGGATCCCAATTCCAATAGGATCCCCACGCCTCATTAGCCCATACTGCTCCACAAAGAATACCTATGGTTAAAAGGGTAAACCCCATACTAATGACACGATAACTCCAAGAATCCAAAAGCTCAGTTAATTGATATTTGTAATAATTTGGAAATGAAGGAAAAGGGGTGCTTTTTAAAGCACCCCTTTTTTTCGCATAGAAATATTCAATCTCTCTAAAGAAAAATGTTTTACTTAAAGCATTTTTTTTCTTTTTAGAAAAGAAATCAAAATTCTTTCGAAATCTAATGGTTAGAAGAGCGGCGGATAATAAGGATCCGCACAAAAGAGTCGCATAGCTTAGTAACATCATACTGACATGCATCATTAACCACTGAGATTGTAGAGCAGGTACTAGTATTGTGGATTGATGCATTTCAGTTAAAAGACCCGACGTGGCAAAACCTTGCGTTAAAATAGTACTCGGCGTAGTTAATGTGCTTAAATCATTTTTCGAGTTCTGTATCTTAGGAATCATATGAAGAATATACAGAGCCCATGAAAGGAATATCAATGACTCATATAAATTACTTAATGGAAAATGTCCCGAAGAAGCCCAACGACAAACTAAAAATCCTGTTATGGCGAAAAAAGTCGCTATCATTCCTTTTTCTGACGAATCACGTAATCCCCTAAGTTCGCGAACTAATAAGGTTATCAAATGAATCGTAATTACAATTGAAATTGTTGAGAAAGAGATATGAGTTAGTATATGTTCTAAAGTTGCAAATAGCATAAGGAGAAGGTCCCATTACAAAATTGGAAATTTCGAATTGAATCCGTTTTATAATCTATTGTATTCTTTTTCGAAACTGCCGCCACTCGGACTCGAACCGAGATGCTTGAGCACTGCTTCCTAAGAGCAGCGTGTCTACCAATTTCACCATGGCGGCTAACTTGAAATAATGGGTAACTTAAAAGAATATTAGTTATTTTCTCGCGAATCGTCGAGATTGGGAGAGTCCATAGAATTTAGGAGCATTAGAATCTTCATTAAAATAGACTTCGTTTGGTAGTATCCTTACGAGTTTTTTAAACAAAAAACTCTTGCTTTGCCCAATAAAAAAAAATAAAGTTTGAAAGAGTTGGAACTTTTTTTTCTCAGTTGCAATATAGAACTAATTTTTTTCTAATTAGAAAATCTTTCAATGCCATGGACAAAATCCAAAAACCCTTTTCTAGCTATCCATTCGAATTCCATCATTAAATAAAAGAATTTTGAATTTTAGAAAAATTTCTAGAACGAAAGCCTTTATGCTCTTATTAATACCATTTATCAAGCCTAAACCAATTTATTTGTGAGTTTTGGATAAGATAGGTAGAAGTTGTAAGTCTTATTGAAGGAATACTGATTGAAGGAATACTGAGCTTTTCATAATGGAACCCTCATATTTTAGTTATTATAAGGGTTCCATTATGAAAAGCTCAGTGATAGGAAAAGAATACTTAGGCCCTAGTATACCAAAAATCTTTGTTCTATATATCAATATCAGAGGGGTTAGTTTTAAGAATATTGTACCGAGGAATTCGACACATAAAAATACATTCATTAATTCATCCTAATTATTCATATTAAATAATTGGAATTTTTTTAGGATACGCCAATTCAGATTATTCCAAAACCGGATTATTTCTTTGTTGCCGAAAAAAACCTTTTGGTTTTGGATCCTTGTTGCCACTGGAAAATGATCTTGATTTTGCTAAAGAATAGGATTGTACTATGGAAAAATAAGTCTTTTTCTTCCAAAGATTTTTACGAATACGCTTTTTTGACATCGAAGTACGTTTTTTTGGAACAGCCATTCAAAAAGGGGATTACTTTTTTCTAGTTGTATGTGAAAGACATGTATTTGTATTGCCGCAAATCAATCCTTAAATCAACCCTTCTTTCTTCTTTTTCTTAGTATTTATACTTAGATAGTGAAAGATATTGAAATTCTTCTTTTTTACTTTATTTTTTCTAATGTGGATAAGACAAGAGTTTTTTAGGATTATATATATTTTAGGCTTTGTTTTAATAATATAGAAATAGAATATATACAAAGGTTTTCTATTTTAAATAACTTTATATATCAAGTAACCTCTATATATAGATATATTATATGGGGGCCTATCCCCCATATAAGACGAGGGGATAGAAAATGAAAATAGTTAATTAAGTTCAGAATGGTATTCCATAATTGAATTCCAGTTAAAATATAAAATACTTAGTCTCTTAAACAACACATTTTAAAACTTAGGTAATTCGAGTCATTAGGATTGCAGTTCTATATGAAGTAAGGAATATTTTGGAATTTTCTATAAACATAGGTTTTCATTGGAATTCAATTAATTAATCAGTTACGAATACGAAACAAGAGAGCTGCTTCATTTTAAAACAAAAGAGCTGCTTCATTTTAATAGAAAGAAATACAAAATAGTAAACTAAAATTATTCCATCTTTTTTAGTATTTTAATAAATGTCCTTCTTTAGGTAATAACTAGGTAATGAAGTTATTTGATTAACTTTTTTAATTTAACCAACTAAACCTATTCTTAATTTTTGATTATTTCAATCAGAAATTTTTGGAAAAATTAAGAATTCCAGTATTTTTTATTATTGTTTTTTTCTGAAGAAATAGATAAGAATTTGGTTTGGTGAATCGGAAACTCTTTTTTTTCTATTTTATAGAAAAATTGAAGTATAAATTTCAAGTAAAAATTGCAATTTCTTTTCTTATGGAACATACATATCAATATGCATGGGTAATCCCTCTTCTCCCACTTCCTCTTATTATGTCAATGGGGGTTGGACTTTTTCTTATTCCGACAGCAACAAAAAATCTTCGTCGCATATGGGCTTTTCCTAGTGTTTTACTTTTAAGTATAGCGATGGTATTCTCAGTGCATCTGTCTATTGAACAAATAAATGGAAGTTCCATCTATCAATATCTATGGTCTTGGACCATCAATAATGATTTTTCCTTAGAATTTGGATACTTAATTGACCCGCTTAGTTCTATTATGTTAATACTAATTACTACTGTAGGAATTCTGGTTCTTATTTATAGTGACGATTATATGTCTCATGATGAGGGATATTTGAGATTTTTTGTTTATATAAGTTTTTTTAATACTTCCATGTTGGGGTTGGTTACTAGTTCCAATTTGATACAAATTTATTTTTTTTGGGAGCTTGTAGGAATGTGTTCCTATTTATTGATAGGCTTTTGGTTTACACGTCCAATTGCAGCGAGTGCTTGTCAAAAAGCTTTTGTAACTAATCGTGTAGGGGATTTTGGTCTGTTATTAGGAATTTTAGGCTTTTTTTGGATAACAGGTAGTTTAGAGTTTCGGGATTTGTTCAAAATAGCTAATAACTGGATTCCTAATAATGGGATTAACTCCTTACTTACTACTTTGTGTGCTTTTTTATTATTCCTTGGTGCAGTTGCGAAATCCGCACAATTCCCTCTTCACGTATGGTTACCCGACGCTATGGAAGGACCCACTCCCATTTCGGCTCTTATACACGCAGCAACTATGGTTGCTGCGGGGATTTTTCTTATAGCCCGGCTTCTTCCTCTCTTTATATCCCTACCTTTGGTAATGAGTTTCATTTCTTTAGTAGGTACAATAACACTCTTCTTAGGAGCTACTTTAGCTCTTGCTCAGAGAGATATTAAAAGAAGCTTAGCCTATTCTACAATGTCTCAATTGGGTTATATGATGTTAGCTTTAGGTATAGGTTCTTATCAAGCGGCTTTATTCCATTTGATCACTCATGCTTATTCCAAAGCTTTATTGTTCTTGGGATCCGGATCCGTTATTCATTCAATGGAACCTCTTGTTGGATATTCACCAGATAAAAGTCAGAATATGGTTCTTATGGGTGGTTTAAGAAAATACATTCCAATTACAAGAACTTGTTTTTTATGGGCTACCCTTTCTCTTTGTGGTATTCCACCTCTTGCTTGCTTCTGGTCGAAAGATGAAATCCTTAGTAATAGTTGGTTATATTCACCCTTTTTTGGAATAATTGCCTCTTTTACTGCAGGATTAACTGCGTTTTATATGTTTCGGGTATATTTACTTACTTTTGATGGGTATTTGCGTGTTCATTTTCAAAATTACAGTAGCACTAAAGAGGGTTCGTTGTATTTAATATCCTTATGGGGAAAAAGGATACCCCAAGGAGTGAATAGAGATTTCGTTTTATCAACAACAAAGAATGGAATTTCTTTTTTTTCACAAAATATATCCAAAATGAATAGTAATACAAGAAATAAGATAGGATCCCTTAGTAGTCCCTTGGGGGCTTTTGTCTATCCTCATGAAACGGGAAATACTATGTTATTTACTCTTCTTATATTGCTGCTTTTTACTTTGTTCATTGGATCCATAGGAATCCATTTTGATAATGGAGTAGCAGAGTTAACCATATTATCAAAGTGGCTAACCCCCTCAATAAACTTTTTCGGAGAAAGTTCTAATTCTTCCATAAATTCATATGAATTTATCACTAATGCAATTTCTTCCGTAAGTCTAGCTATTTTTGGTCTATTCATAGCATATATCTTCTATGGATCCGCTTATTCTTTTTTTATGAATTTAGATTTAAAAAATTTCCTTGTAAAAGTAAAAGGAAATCCCAAAAGATATTTTTTTGATCAAGTAAAAAAAAAGATATATAGTTGGTCACATAATCGTGCTTATATAGATATTTTCTATACTAGTGTCTTTACCTTGGGTATAAGAGGGTTAACCGAACTAA